ACTGATTCTGTCAATTTATTTTTTCTTACCGTCATATTTTCTAAAAATTAAAATTTAGGTAAGTGCTTTATCAGCATATGTAGCAAAGGAACATATCTAATTTAGCTCTTTCATGCTTACTATAACTAGTTATTTCGGTTTTCTACTGGCTGCTTTAACTATAACCCCAGCTCTATTCATTGGTTTAAACAAGATACGACTTATTTGAAATAAATTCAATGAAAAAAAATTGATAAAAACAAATATTTCTCTGAGATTCTTGGTATTCTATGGTTCTTTTACACATCAATTGTCAATTCTTGGTTATTGAGATTCATGGATAATTCAGATTATTATTTTAAAATGTATCTTACCTCTTTTTTTATCCCCTTAAACAAACCGAAATGATTGAAGTTTTTCTATTTGGAATCGTCTTAGGTCTAATTCCTATTACTTTAGCAGGATTATTCGTAACCGCATATTTACAATACAGACGCGGTGATCAGTTAGATCTTTGATTGAGTAATATTTATTTCTTTTTTATTGACCTCCTTCCCGCAGGAGGTCCAATGAGAGTTGCAATTCCACTTTTTTTTGTTCAAATATTTTATTGTGATTCGACATTAAATAAACTGACTCACGCTCTGTAGGATTTGAACCCACGACATCGGGTTTTGGAGACCCGCGTTCTACCGAACTGAACTAAGAGCGCTTTCTTATGCTTATGACAGGGGATACAACTGTACTGTAAAGAAAAATAATTTTTCTACCCCAATGTATCTTGCATACATACATATAGTATAAAAAACGGAAAATTATGTACAATTTGAATCGCTCTCAATTAATCTTCGTTACTGTCCATAGAAGAAGTGATAGGTAGGGATGACAGGATTTGAACCCGTGACATTTTGTACCCAAAACAAACGCGCTACCAAGCTGCGCTACATCCCTTTTTTTTTTCAAATTGTTGTGCAGTCTCATTCTACAAAATACCTGTGTTGTTTTCCATATCTTCGTTTTTTCCTCCATCTATATACAATTTTCTTATCATTTCTTCTCTTTCTTTTGGTTTCATATAAGAAAATCTTATACATATCATAAATATAAGAATTATATACATCTGAAACCTAACGTATAAAAAAGTTTTATCAGTAATGTTCAGGAACAGGGGATTAGATGAAAATCTCATCTATTGATTCATTGTACATATTTATTTTATTTTAGCATTTAGTTCGGAATTCTGTGTAAAATAAATACAAATGATCTTGAACTACAACATCTGACCATATACACATATGTATTACAATCCATAGGAAAGGAGGATTTTCAATGCGAGATATAAAAACATATCTCTCCGTAGCACCTGTGCTAAGTACTCTATGGTTTGGGTCTTTAGCAGGCCTATTGATAGAGATTAATCGTTTATTCCCGGATGCCTTGTCATTCCCATTTTTTTGATTCTAGTTATTGATATGTGAAGAAATGAATAAAATTAGAGATACAATTCTACATGACTCAAATTTCGAATTTCCTCCCTCCTTTTTCAGTTCTTTCATTTCAGTTCTTTAGCTTTAGAATAGGGAGAAAAAAAAAAGTGTATGGAACCTCAACAAAAATGTGATAGATCGAGGATCGAATTCAATTTGGAAGACCCAAAATTCAAATGTAGATCCAGTCTAGGGAGGGTTCCGCTAAATCATAGCATAGAAAGAAGATACTTAAATTAAATAAAAATAATAATTTAGTGGATTTAGGATAGAAACAATTGATAGTTAGAAAGAAATTGTATTTCTTAATTATTACTTCATAAAATTATTATTTTATTACTCTATATCTATATATCTATAAAATATAAATATAAAAGTAAAATTTTTACTTAATCTTAATTACATTACATTTTTACTTAATCTTAATTACATTACATTAATATTCATTATTAATTTAATAAATATAAATAAGAATTTCATGATAATTGCAACGAAATTTTTAGAAAATTCTATTTCTAGTTAGTCACTTTTATTTAATTTATTTTTGTTTTCTTCTTCTTCAGCTCAGATCGAAAATATAAGAGTTAAGCCGATACAAAATTTAAAGGGGGTTTATGGCTAAGGGTAAGGATGTAAGAGTTATAGTTATTTTAGAATGTACCAATTGTGCCCGAAATGGTGTCAATAAGAAATCGCCGGGTATTTCTAGATATATTACTCAAAAGAATCGACACAATACGCCTGGTCGATTAGAATTGAGAAAATTTTGTCGCTATTGTCACAAGCATACGATTCATGGGGAAATCAAGAAATAGATTGAACGGAATACATATGTGTTCTTTTCAAGTCAAATCAAAGAAGAAAAAGAGTTTAACATATATTTAATTTTCATTTTGAATATAGAATATGAATAATGTGTATACATTATGCATACAAATCAAAGCCTATTTTGGTAGGATCTGAAGTAAATAAAATAAAGAAATAGAATTTTAGAGATAAGGAATAAACCATGGATAAATCCAAGCAATCTTTTCGTAAATCCAAGCAATCTTTTCGCAAATCCAAACGATCTTTTCGTAGGCGTTTGCCCCAAATTAGATCGGGGGATCGAATCGATTATAGAAACATGAGTTTAATTAGTCGATTTATTAGTGAACAAGGGAAAATATTATCTAGACGAGTGAATAGATTGACTTTGAAACAACAACGATTAATTACTATTGCTATAAAACAAGCCCGTATTTTATCTTTGTTACCCTTTCTTAATAATGAGAGACTATTTAAGAATAAGAAATCGGAGTCGACCCCCCGAACTAGAACTACTCGTCCTAGAAAAAAAAAATAGACATACTCCTCAATTGACTACAAACTCCAATTGTAACTCAAGCTCAGATGTGTTTTTTGTTCGAAAAGGCCTAGAATCTAGAAGAAGAAGAGTGGGCTCCAGTGTTAAAAGAAAAAAAAATGGGAATTTTTTTTTTTTTTTTTTGAAACATGTTCGTTCATTCCTATTACTTATCTTTTTTTTTTAAGTGATTTTTATTCTATCTTCCCGGAGAAGTCACTCCGGGGAATTCTGTTTCGTTTCAATCATTCCTTTACTGTACATGACTTTATAATCTACTTTATTTGAATTTGATTTGATGATCTTGTTGGAAATCATGTAAAGACAATTCTTATTTGATATAGCTATTTGTGCAGGGATTTTACGATTAAGAAGCAATTGCTTCTTGTACAGATTATGTACGAATCTACTATAACTATACAATACCAATTTTTCACGAGTTATTGCATTTATCCGAGTGATCCACAAACGACGAAAATCCCTCTTTTGCCTGCCTCTATCTCGATGAGAGGAAGCCAAAGCTCTAATTTTTTGTTGAGTAATCGTTCGAATAAGGCTCGAATGAGCCCCTCTAAAGGTTGATGCAAAAAAACGAATTTTTGTTCGACGTCTACGAGCTATATATCCCCGTCTAACTCTGGTCATTGAATCAAATTAAACCTTAATGAATAACTAATTGATTTCTATTCTTTCAGCCATCCTTTTACCCCCCCTGGTCGATGAATAACAAAACGGATTATTCCGATATATAAAATATGAATTCGAATGGCTTTTGCTACTATAACCTTCCTTACCACCATTTTTGATTCCTTTCAGGCATTTCACCTGAAAATAAAAAATTCTAATGATACTAAAGTGGGTTCCTTCGTTTCTATGGTTATTTCTTAAACGGCGAGGTCCTCTCTATACACCGGAGCCTCCTCTTTCATTTAATCAAATGGTATTGTGAACTTGTATAGTTCACACTCTTTGGCTCTACCCATCAATTATCAATTATAGAGTAATAGCTCTTTTCACAATAAGAGCTATCTATACAGTAACGGCATTTAATTAGGAAAGTTGGCTAGGTAGCTGACCCTCTTAGTCCGTTCTTTTAACAATGGGAGCATAATCTTTTTGCTTCTTATGATACTATTTCCTCCGCTTAATGGATAACTATTTGCTACCAATGGGGAATTGCTTTTCATCTCAAATTTAGGTGATTGGATTTACACCAATGGAAACCATAAATTCCATACACAATACACAATATAGATATATGAAAAATCCTTTCCATTTACCCTATTCATTGGTGCTGGTGCCGTTCAGTAATACTGGAAAAATTTTCTCATTTGTATTTGTTCGAACTCATGATCTGAACGAGTCGCACATACACCCTAGTACATGTTCCTCGACGCTGAGGACATTCTCTAAGAGCGGGAGATTTCGTAACATTTCTTATTGGCTGTCTTGCATTTCTAATAAGTTGTTTAATAGTTGGCATGTTGTATATATATATATACGTTGTATATATAATTAGAAATTAGAATGGAATGGGTTGGTTTAGATCGATCTTAACCTGAAAATGAATCTGATAATTAATGATTATCAATTTTTTCTATTCAATATAGAATCACAGAAAATAAAATTACAGTTTGAAATAGATTTACAATAAAAAATCCTCGAAATCCTCAGGATCCGCCCCTACAAGATCAACAATGCCATAAGCTTGGGCTTCTGTTGCTGACATAAAAATATCTCTTTCCATGTCTTGGGCTACAACCCAAAGAGGCATACCTGTTCTTTGTACATAAACCTTTGTTAGGGTTTCGCGAAGTTTCACTATCTGTCTCGTTTCCCTGAAAAAGTCCCCTGATCTTCCGTCATAAAAAGAACTAGCAGGTTGATGAATCATAATCCTAACCTAATGTTATTGATATAATGGGTTCTTCTATCTCGCATGATTGGGCTAAATTAAAGGATAAAAAAAAGAAAAAGAAGAAAATGGAATTGAACAACCGTACAGGCATTTCTATGTTGCATACGGCTCCGCAATGGAATTGACTTTATTCTTCTCTTCTATTCTATCGAAGAAATAGAATTTATCTTATTCAGATCGTTGAATTATCCATTTACCACTCTTCCTTTCGTAGGAGTCAAAAATACTATGATGGTTCTGTTGCTTTATATAGATATCTTATCTATGATTTAGCAATCCCAAAGTTCCCTTCTGATACGATCAAATAAGGAAAATTTATTTTTTTTTTTTCGTACTCTTTCATAAGATAATATCAAAAAGAGACTTATGGTGTGGAAAAAAAAAGTTTGTGACGCTGAAATGTACTCCCGACACATAAAATTAACAAATCGGAAATACCCTTTGTTTCATACTACTATCTCGATACAAAATCTCATGTTATGAAAAAACATAAAATAATGATGGTTTGTTTAGATCGAACTTGAAGTGCCATGCTATTATTACTTATTATTCATATTCAATACGGCGAAGGCATAGTGTTTCTTTTTTTTTTCAAATAAAAACTCATTGGCGCCAAGCGTGAGGGAATGCTAGACGTTTGGTAATTTCTCCTCCGACCAAGATGAAAGATGCCATTGAAGCGGCTATTCCCATGCATATTGTATGCACGTTGGGCGTCACAAATTGCATAGTATCAAAAATAGCTATTCCTGATATTACCCATCCGCCGGGAGAGTTTATAAATAAATAAAGATCCCTAGTCTGATCTTCTATACTGAGATATACCATGAGACCAACAATAGTATTCGAGATCTCTTCCTTGACCTCTTGTCCTAAAAAAAGTAATCTTTCTCGATAAAGTCGGTTGATTAGGACAAAATCCTATCCTTTAGTCCTTTAGGAGCCGTACACGCACCTTTGGATGCATACGGTTCAAAATAAAAATGAAATGGAGAAAAAAGAATCAATGTGTCGATTCTTGTTCTATTTCTTTTTTCTTTAATAGGTTTTTTTTCTAAAAAAAAACCTTCCATTTTTCAAAAAGCATGAGATGTGTTCTCGATTCCTTACCTAAAAAAAAAAGAATTTATTGAACTAATCTCTCTCATTGATGTATTATTTCATCGATATTCAAATCACGATGCAATTTTCTTGTTCCTGAATGGGCCTCCTTTTCAATTCTTTTAGGTTCATGTTCTACTCCGGGAAAAGATCTGTCCGAATTTTATTTGCACATATAGGGCAAATAATCTCAGTACCACTTCTTTTTTTTTTTTCAATTCGTTTCATTCATGTCTTTTCCAAACTCAACTATGTTGATGTATTCATCATGCTATTCTGTTGGTTATTGGTTGGACGTTTGAAATCACTCTTATAGTAACTCATCTTACTTATAGTAACTTATATAGTAAGTCTTTTATAATACAAGTAATAATCATACATATATTACCAATTTGTTACCAATTTGGTATTTTCTGAACAGAGCCTGGATACTTTATTTTTATTTTTCCAAGTGAACCATAAATCTTCCTAATTGATAATATGGATCCCAAAATGCAAATATAAATAAATTAATCTAATTGCACTTCACGCTCCGAATGATTGATGCTTCCCTCAATACAATATTTCTTGGGCGAAACAGAGGATATCTCGATCGGGGGAGAAAACGGGTAAATTCCATATGACTCAATATGTCTGACAAGTCGCACTATAACTCAATCCAAGTTGCATCTTCCTCTCCGGGATTCCGAAAAGGTACTTTTGGAACACCAACGGGCATTAATTTAAAGACAAAATGGAGTACTATACTTCGCGTTGATATGGAAACGTAACAATGGCTTTATCATCTTTATCCCTTTTTTCTCTTTATTGTATTTTAAGATTTTTATACATAGATTGAAAGGTTTATAGAGTAAGACAGAATGAATAAAGAAAGAGAAAATTTAACTAACGTATCAATCGTTGGAATGATAAACAAGTATCTATGTATTTGTTTCCCGAAAATAGGAGTAATCCTCCCATTGCGTATTGGTACTTATCGGGTATAGAATAGATCCGCTTCTCTTTGTTCTTACGAACAGAATTGTTCCCTTATTTTCAATGGAACGGAATAAATAATAAATATTAACCTTTTCTCATACAGAATCTACTGAAAAGTTAGATACATAGTATAGTTTTTTCCAATTCCAATGCGATAAAATAAAGTGACATAGTGTCTAGTTTTTTTTTGATAAAGGGGTATTTCCATGGGTTTGCCTTGGTATCGTGTTCATACTGTCGTATTGAATGATCCTGGTCGATTACTTTCGGTTCATATAATGCATACAGCCCTAGTTGCTGGTTGGGCCGGTTCGATGGCTTTATACGAATTAGCAGTTTTTGATCCCTCTGACCCCGCTCTTGATCCAATGTGGAGACAAGGTATGTTCGTTATACCCTTCATGACTCGTTTAGGAATAACCAATTCGTGGGGTGGTTGGAGTATTTCAGGGGGAACTATAACGAATCCAGGTATTTGGAGTTATGAAGGTGTTGCAGGGGCACATATTGTGTTTTCTGGTTTGTGCTTCTTGGCAGCTATCTGGCATTGGGTGTATTGGGACCTAGAAATATTCTGCGACGAACGTACGGGCAAACCTTCTTTGGATTTGCCTAAGATTTTTGGAATTCATTTATTTCTCTCAGGGTTGGCTTGCTTTGGTTTTGGCGCATTTCATGTAACAGGTTTGTATGGTCCTGGAATATGGGTGTCCGATCCTTATGGACTAACCGGAAAAGTACAACCTGTAAGTCCAGCATGGGGCGCGGAAGGCTTTGATCCTTTTGTTCCCGGAGGAATTGCCTCTCATCATATTGCAGCGGGTACCTTGGGCATATTAGCGGGCTTATTCCATCTTAGTGTCCGTCCGCCTCAACGTCTATACAAAGGATTGCGTATGGGCAATATTGAAACTGTACTTTCCAGTAGTATCGCTGCTGTTTTTTTTGCAGCTTTCGTTGTTGCTGGAACTATGTGGTATGGTTCAGCAACAACTCCAATCGAATTATTTGGTCCCACTCGTTATCAGTGGGATCAAGGATACTTTCAGCAAGAAATATACCGAAGAGTTAGCGCCGGACTAGACGAAAATCTAAGTTTATCGGAAGCTTGGTCTAAAATTCCCGAAAAATTAGCTTTTTATGATTACATTGGTAATAATCCGGCAAAAGGGGGATTATTCAGAGCAGGGTCAATGGATAACGGGGATGGAATAGCTGTTGGATGGTTAGGGCACCCTGTCTTTAGAGATAAAGAAGGGCGCGAGCTTTTTGTACGTCGTATGCCTACTTTTTTTGAAACATTTCCGGTGGTTTTGGTGGATGGAGACGGAATTGTGAGAGCTGATGTTCCTTTTAGGAGAGCAGAATCAAAGTATAGTGTTGAACAAGTAGGTGTAACTGTTGAGTTCTATGGTGGCGAACTCAATGGAGTCAGTTATAGTGATCCTGTGACTGTTAAAAAATATGCTAGACGTGCCCAATTAGGTGAAATTTTTGAATTAGATCGGGCTACTTTGAAATCTGATGGCGTTTTTCGTAGCAGTCCAAGAGGTTGGTTCACTTTTGGTCATGCTACGTTTGCTTTGCTATTCTTTTTCGGACACATTTGGCATGGCGCTAGAACCTTGTTCAGAGATGTTTTTGCTGGTATTGATCCAGATTTGGATGCTCAAGTGGAATTTGGAGCATTCCAAAAAATAGGAGATCCAACTACAAGGAGACAAGTAGTCTGATACAAGATTGCTCTGGTATCTTTCACCTCTTTTTTTTTATTTGACATAGGGTTAGAGTACTTAAGAAATCTTGACTTGAATCACTATCTTTTCTTTTCCTTTTCTTTATCTTTATATTTTATACTATATGGTAAATGATGCCAAATGAATAGGTGTGGAAGCTATAATTGTAAACCACGATCGAATCTATGGAAGCATTGGTTTATACATTCCTTTTAGTCTCTACTTTAGGGATAATTTTTTTCGCTATCTTTTTTCGAGAACCACCTAAGGTTCCGACTAAAAAAGTAAAATAATTTTTCATTATGTCAATTGAAGTAATGAGTCTCCCATATAGGGAGACTCATTACTTCAACTAGTCCCCGTGTTCTTCGAATGGATCTCTTAGTTGTTGAGAGGGTTGCCCAAAAGCGGTATATAAGGCGTACCCAGTAAAGCTTACAAGTAAACCAGATATAAAGATGGCGATTAGGGTTGCTATTTCCATTTTTAGACAATTTCAAGATCACAATACAATGGATCTATAATAAGATCGTTTATTTACAACTACAACGAAATAGCATACAAAGTCAACAGATCTCAATCAATGATTAAATATTATGGCTACACAAACCGTTGAGGATAGTTCTAGATCTGGGCCAAGACGAACTACCGTAGGGAATTTATTGAAACCACTGAATTCGGAATATGGTAAAGTAGCTCCGGGCTGGGGGACTACACCACTAATGGGGGTCGCTATGGCCCTATTTGCAGTATTTCTATCTATTATTTTGGAAATTTATAATTCTTCCGTTTTATTGGATGGAATTGCAATGAGTTAACTTTAATAAGAACTATGAAGTACTAGTAAAAAAAAAAAAATTACTTTACTTAAACTGAAAACTTTGATTTCTAGACCATTCTGGTAGTTCGACCGCGGAATTCATTTGTTTCGGTATCTCCGGAATATGAGTGTGTGACTTGTTATAATTGATCCTATTAATAATACAGAGAATAGTTCTGTCATCTCTATCAAGATGAGTCTATTTCGTCGGATAATTATTCTAGTATCTGGAACACGAAATCCATGTAATATAGAATAGATCAAGAAAAGAAATACGAAAACTATGATTCATAACTAATATTCGGACCTCGAAACCGGAATCCAAAAATTTCAAATAAATATTTCCTAAATAAAAATAAAACGATTTTTCTTCTTTCAGACTCACTCTTTTTTACCGAAGGACAACTCCTTTTCTAGATTTTGTTCAGTCATAACATTCATTGAATAAGTGATTATGAAAGTGTTCTTACTCAGAGAACCCTTGAGTTTAGCTTGGCTTGAGGCTTGGCTTTATTAAATCATCGTGGTTCTAGTATGAATCTGGAGTTTCGATTGATTCATGGGATCTCAACAAGTGAATTCCTATACCTATTATATAGATAATATATATATAACTATATATATCTATATTCTATA